AATAAAGTAAGCTAATTTAAAGCTAGTGGGTTCATACCCCAAAAATGATTTCTCCTTTATTAATTTTCTTTAAGATATTAATAATTTGGATAATTTTAATTTCAATTTTAATTTCAATTTCTTCAAATTTTTGGTTCATTTATTGGATAATATTAGAAATTAATTTAATGGCATTTTTGCCAATCATAAATAATAAAAATATTTCAAATTGTAATTCATTAATTACATATTTTGTCATTCAATCATTCTCTTCTTCACTTTTTTTCGTAGGATCAATAATATGATTTACTAAAAGAATATCATTATTCTTGTTTATTATTATAATTTCAATATTAATTAAACTAGCTATAATTCCATTCCATTTTTGAATTTTATTAATAAGAGAGTCACTAGACCTAAATGCCCTTCTAATTTTATTAACTATTCAAAAAGTTATTCCCTTATTTATTTTAACAAAAATTAAATCAGAAATTATTATTTTTTTTAGACTTGCTTCTTCAATTTTTGGTTCTTTAATAGCTCTGAGATCCAAAATAATCCGTAAAATTATAATTTTCTCATCAATTTCCCATATAGGTTGAATAACAATTATTATTAATATTTTAAGGAATTTTTGGATTATTTATCTTACAATCTATTCATTAATTTTATTTAAGTTTTTTAACCTTTTAAAAAAAAATAAGGTGTACTCCATTAGGAATTTCTTCATGAAGAAATTCAATACAAATGAAAAGATTATATTAACCTCATCAATAATGTCTCTTAGAGGAATACCCCCATTTATGGGTTTTTTCATAAAATTAATCTCAATTTTAATAATTATAAAAATTTCGTTACTCATCACAATAATTTTGGTAATTTCTTCATTAATTAACATCTATTTTTATATACGAATTTTATCTCCTATTTTCTTTCTATTGAAAAACTTTAATAAAAATTTTAATATTAAAAAAATAATAAAAACTAGTTTCACCAATCTAAATATAACTATATTAATCATAATTATATCCTCAATAATAAATTAAGATTTTAAGTTATTAAACTATTTACCTTCAAAGTAAAAATTACCCAAAGTAAATCTTAAGAAATTCTCTTCGATGATAAAAGGAATTAACCATAAATAAATTTACAATTTATCGCCTTCAATCAGCCATTTTACCGCGATGAATATTTTCTACAAATCATAAAGACATTGGAACAATATATTTAATTTTCGGAAGATGAGCAGGTATAATAGGACTATCAATAAGAATTTTAATTCGCATAGAATTAGGCCAACCTGGCAGAATAATTGGCAATGACCAAATTTATAATGTAATTGTAACAGCCCATGCTTTCATCATAATTTTTTTTATAGTGATACCTATTATAATCGGAGGCTTTGGAAATTGACTTGTTCCAATTATATTAGGAGCCCCAGACATAGCATTCCCCCGAATAAATAATATAAGATTTTGACTCTTACCCCCCTCTTTATTTATACTTGTAAACTCCTCCCTAGTTGAAAGAGGAGCAGGGACAGGGTGAACTGTTTACCCTCCTCTTTCCTCTAATCTTTCCCATTATGGGCCATCTGTAGATATAGCTATTTTTTCTTTACATCTAGCTGGAGCTAGATCAATTTTAGGTGCAATCAATTTTATTACTACTATTGTAAACATACGCTCTTTAGGTTTAACTATAGAACGAATACCTTTATTTGTATGATCAGTTTTAATTACTGCTATTCTCCTTCTTCTTTCCCTTCCGGTTTTAGCCGGGGCTATTACCATACTTTTAACTGATCGAAATTTTAACACCTCTTTTTTTGACCCCTCAGGGGGTGGGGATCCAATTTTATATCAACATCTATTTTGATTCTTTGGTCACCCAGAAGTTTACATTTTAATCCTTCCAGGATTTGGAATAATTTCACAAATCATTTGTTTCCATACTGGAAAAAAAGAACCTTTTGGGAATTTAGGAATAATCTATGCAATGTTAGCTATTGGATTACTTGGGTTTATTGTATGAGCTCATCATATATTCACAGTAGGAATAGATGTTGATACTCGGGCATATTTTACTTCAGCTACAATGATTATTGCAGTTCCTACCGGAATTAAAATCTTCAGCTGACTTGCAACCCTACATGGAACCTCTCTCAAATTTAATACCCCAGTATTATGAGCATTGGGTTTTATCTTCCTCTTCACTGTAGGAGGTTTAACAGGAATTATACTTGCTAATTCATCAATTGATATTATTCTGCACGATACTTACTATGTAGTAGCACACTTCCATTACGTACTATCAATAGGAGCAGTATTTGCAATTATAGGAGCAATCATCCATTGATTTCCGATATTTTTTGGGTTAAATTTTAACAGAATTTTAACAAAAAGACAATTTTTCATTACATTTATTGGAGTTAACTTAACATTTTTTCCTCAACATTTCTTAGGGTTAAGAGGCATACCTCGACGATATTCCGATTACCCAGACTTTTTCTCAAAATGAAATTTACTTTCTTCTCTAGGCTCAATTATCTCCTTAATTGGGGTAAATTTATTAATTATTATCATTTGAATTTCAATAATTAATAAAAAAATTATTATCGGAACACATTCAATAAATTCATCAATTGAATGAATATTAAATTTCCCTCCTTCAGAGCACACATTCAATCAAAATAACATCATCCTAAAGTAAACTTATGACAACATGATCATTAATATCATTTCCAGATAGAAACTCCCCCATTATAGAGCAAATATCATTTTTCCACGATCATTCAATAATAATTATTCTAATAATTACAATTATTACACTTTATATATTAACAAACATTATTATAAATAAATACACAAGACGGTCTCTCATAGAGGGACAAGAAATTGAAATCATTTGAACAATCATCCCAGCATTTACTTTAATTTTTATTGCCATTCCTTCACTTCATCTCCTGTATTTAACAGATGAGTTATTTACCTCTCAAATTTCAATTAAAACTCTAGGCCATCAATGATATTGATCATATGAATACTCTGACTTTAATAAAGAATTTGACTCATTTATAATTCCAGAACAAGAAATCAACATAAATTCATTCCGCCTGTTAGAGACAGATAATAACTTAATTATCCCCTTTAATACAAGAATTAAATTTCTAATCACATCGGCCGATGTGATTCACTCATGAACAGTTCCATCTTTAGGCATAAAAATAGATGCAGTCCCAGGCCGTCTCAATCAGTGTTTTTCTATTTGTAAACGACCAGGCCTATTCTTTGGTCAATGCTCAGAAATTTGCGGGGCAAACCATAGATTTATACCTGTATCACTTGAAGTGACTTCAATAAAAAATTTCGTTGAATTCATCAAAATTAACTAGTTAATTCATTGAATGGCTGAAATTTAAGCAGTGGTCTCTTAAACCAACAAATAGTAAATATACTTTCAATGGAAAAACTAGTTAAACAATAACAAAAGAATGTCAGTCTTTAATTACCAAAAGTGTTTTTTAATTCCACAATTATTTCCAATAAATTGGCTTATTATTTCAGTAATAATCTTATTTATAATTTTCATTATCACTATCAATACTTTTTTCATTAAAATGAACTATTTTCAATCTCCAAGAGAAAATAAAACAAATAAAAACAAAAATAAATTTAGATTTAAATGGTAAACAACTTATTTTCGATTTTTGACCCATCAACCTCCAATTTATTTTCATTAAATTGATTAATACTATTTTTACCCGTAATAATATTTCCTTTGGTTTTTTGAGTCTCCCCTTCTCTATTTATTATTTCCTTTAAAATTCTTTTAAAAAAATTTTTAAAGGAAATAATAAATAACTTAAAATCAACAAAAGCTAAAAATATTTTAATATTAAATTCAGTTTTCATTTTAATTCTTTTTAGAAATTTAATTGGGTTATTACCTTATGTTTTTACTTCTTCAAGTCATTTGGTGTTTACAATAGTTCTATCTTTTCCAGTTTGAATTTCTTTAATTTTATTTGGAATTTTTAATAAGTTCAATAAAATGATATGTCATTTAGTCCCTTTAGGCTCTCCAATTTTTTTAAGAGTTTTTATAGTAGTAATTGAGACTATTAGAAACTTAATTCGTCCTATTACCCTATCTATCCGTCTAACGGCGAATATAATCAGAGGGCATTTATTAATTCATCTTTTGTCTTCTATGGCCTTATTAAGAAATTCTATGATGATTTTAACTATTCCAATTATAATTACTTTGATAGTTTTGGAGACTGCTGTTGCAGTAATTCAAAGATTTGTTTTTGTAACCTTAATTTCATTATATATTAATGAGATTTAACTTATGATATTTCATCCTTTTCATATAGTAGAGAAAAGTCCTTGACCTTTATCAAGTTCAATTTCAGCTTTTTCTTTAACTCTTGGATTTGTTAATTATTTTCATAATAATAATATAAATTTATTTGTATTAGCAATCTTAATTTTAATTTTATCATCATATCAATGATGGCGTGATATTTCTCGAGAAGCTTCATTTCAGGGTTTTCATACTTTTCCTGTTTTGAAAGGTTTAAAATTAGGTATATTATTATTCATTTTATCAGAGGTTTTCTTCTTCATTTCTTTTTTTTGAGCTTTTTTTCACAGAAGGCTTTCTCCTAATGTAGAAATTGGGTCTATATGGCCTCCTAAATATATTTTTCCTTTTAATCCTTTCGAGATTCCCCTATTAAATTCTACTATTTTAATTTCTTCCGGAGTTTCAGTCACATGAGCCCATCATAGAATTATAAATAAGGATTATTTTAGTGCTTTGCTTTCTTTAAAAATTACTATTATGTTGGGGGCATTATTTACAATGTTCCAATTATTTGAGTATTATGAAGCGCAATTTTCTATTTCTGATGGAATTTTTGGCTCTACTTTTTTTTTAACTACTGGGTTTCATGGGATTCACGTAATTATTGGCTCAGTTTTTTTGTTAGTTACTTTAACTCGTGTTAAGAATTGCTTAATTTCAAGAGAGCATTTTTTTGGGTTTGAGGCTTCTGCTTGGTACTGACATTTTGTTGATGTTGTTTGATTATTTTTGTTTACTTTTATGTATTGATGAATTTATTATTTAATTAGTATAATAAGTACATTTAATTTCCAATTAAAAAGTTTCTTTATAATTAAATAATTTTTATATATTTAAGGGTTCTTCTTATTGTTTTTTTTTTTCCTTTCCTTTTCTTTTTTTCAAAATTTTGAAATTTATTAAGAAAAGAGAAATTATCTCCGTTTGAGTGCGGATTTGACCCCTTTTCTCAGTCTCGGTTACCATTTTCTCTTAAGTTTTTTTTTATTGGTATTGTGTTTTTAATTTTTGATGTTGAAATTATTATTATTTTACCTTTCCCAATTTTATTACAAAGCAAGAGTTTATCTATTATTTTTTCCTTTATTTTAATTAATTTGGTTATTATATTTGGTCTTATTTATGAGTGAAACTTAGGAATGATTGACTGGCTAAAATAAAAATAGAAAAGTATTTAAAATTTATAAAATCTAATTTGCATTTAGAAATTGATGTTTCCTTTTCTGATAAAATAAAGCGATGTATTTGCATTCAGTTTCGACCTGAATTTAGAAGAAAAAATTCTATTTTTTAATAGAAGCCAAAATAGAGGCTATTCACTGTTAATGAATATATTGAGATTTCCTATTAAAAAGATTAACAATTAAGGCTTCTAACCTAATAAAAATGAGTTTTCATTTAATCTTTTTATTTAAATAGTGTAATTTAACACATAACATTTTCGTTGTTAAAATCTTTTAAGTTTAAAAAACTCCCTTCCCCTCCTCTCTTCCGACTTAGAAGTCCAAAAATTGATGCAAAAACTGCTGGAAAATAAAAAAAAAAGAAAAAAAGTTAAGAAGAAAATAATAATTGTCTGAGGTAAAATGACTTTTCAGGCTATTATTATCAATTTATCATAACGATATCGGACATATGTTCCTCGGATTAATACTATAATTATTATAATCAAAAATAAAAATAAATTTATTTTTAAATATAACCCGAAAAATAAATAATTTGTTAAGATTCTTAATGCTATAATTATTCCATATTCTGAAATAAAAATGATTGCAAAAAGTCAAGATCCATACTCAATATTGAAACCAGAAACTAATTCTGATTCTCCTTCAGATAAATCAAATGGTGTTCGATTGGTTTCTGCTAAACAAATGATAACTCAAATTAAAAATAAAAATGAAAATCTTATGATTATTATAAAGTTATTTTGAATTATAATTATATCTTTGATATTAAATCTTTGCCATATAATTCTTAAGGAGATTAGTATTATAGCTATTCTTACTTCATAAGAAATTACTTGTGCAAAGCCACGATACGAGCCAATAAGAGAATATTTAGAATTTGATGACCACCCTCCCCAAAGAATTGAATAACTTCTCATTCTTGAGATACATAAGAATAAGATTACTCTTAAATTTAAATTTGTTATTTCTCTTTTATAGTAAAAGATTATTCACAATAATAGCATTATTAAAATTCTAAGAATTGGGGATAAAATGTGTAAATAAATATTTATGTAGAATATAAAATTTATTTCTTTTCTAAAAAGTTTAATTGCATCTCTAAAAGGTTGAAAAATTCCTAAAGCTCCCACTTTATTGGGACCTTTTCGTACTTGACAATAGCCTAAGATTTTACGTTCAAGTAAAGTAAAAAATGCAATTCTTACTAAAACTATGATGGTTAATATTAAGTATATGAAAGATCTCATAATTATTAAAGGAATATTCATAGAGGAAGCTTAAATTCCTCGCATTTTTTTCTGCCACTTTAACAAGTCCAAAAATTGATGCAAAAACTGTTAGATTAATTAATTTTTAATTAGTTTTAAAATTCCTTTCGTACTAGTTAAAACTTTTTATAAATTAGGATAGAAACCAACCTGATTCTCATCGGTCTAAACTCAGATCATGTAGGATATTAAAAGTTGAACAAACTTCTTAATTTAACTTCTTCGTTAAATTAGTATCCTAATCCAACATCGAGGTCGCAAACTATTTTTTCTATACGAACTATCTAAAATTATTACGCTGTTATCCCTAGAGTATTTTACCAAATGATCATTATTAATGGATCTTTTTTTTTTGTAAAAGTTAATTATTTTTTATAATCGCCCCAATTAAATGGATTTATTCCATTTACTTAAGGAATAATCCCTAAAATTCTTAGGGTCTTCTTGTCCTTAATTTCTATTATTGTTTCTTCACAAATAAAAATAACTTTAATTAATTAATTTCAAAAAAGATTTTTTTTGAAATTCCATTCTCTTAGCGCTCAATTAAAGTCTTATTTCAATACCTTTGTATAGTCAAAATACTACAGCAATTTAATTTATTCATTGAGCAGGATTTACATTTATTTAAAACTAAATGCAATGTTTTTAATAAACAGTCAAAAAATTTTTTTGCCTAGTTCTTTGAAATTATTTTTCTTAAAATTTTATATTTAAATTAACTTTAAAAAATATCTTATTTAATTTTACTAATATTTTCATATTTATTTGTATCGTAAATTTTTTTACAAAAATTTAAAATATTTAACTTTTTATTAAAAATAATTAATTATTTATAACAAATTTAAGAAAAATTTCAATTCTCCTTCAACTATTTTCTTATTTTTTTTAAAAAAAAATTAGAGCTTATCCCCCTAATTCGTCTCTTATTTTTTTTTAAATTAAAAAAAATTTAAAATAAGAAAACATAAAGTTGATTTTTATAACTAGCTATCATTAGCTTTGATAAGAATTTCACTTCTATTATAATATTAATTTTTATTTTGAAACATAAATGATTAAAAATATAAAATAGATCATCTAATTTCGAGAAAAATAAAAATTTATTTTTTTTAAAAAATCCCTTATGCAAAAGGTAAACTTGAATTACTTTTTAATTTTAAATAAACTTTCCTTTGCAGTTTTTTATTTCAAATCAAATTGAAAAAATAAAGATTTTATTTTAAATAAAACAAACTTAATTCTTTTTTTAAAAAAAGTGGTTTAATAAAACAAGCTTTCATTGTAAGTGAAAAATCAATTTGATTTCACTTTTTAAAGCACTTTCCAGTACTTTAACTTTGTTACGACTTATCTTTTTAAAAGAGTGACGGGCGATATGTACATGTCTTAGAACTTTCTTCAAATAATCATTTTATTAAAAATTTACTTTCAAATCCTAAATAAAATTTATTTCATTTTTTTTCTCCTAAAAAGGAATGTAATTCACTTCAGCCTAAAACTTTTGCTGCACCTTGACTTAATTTATTTTTAAATAAAAATTACAGTTATAATAATAAATTATTACTTTAATAGTGGTATACAAGCTGATTTAACTAGCTCTAGTAAGATTCTGGTGTTTTATCCATGAAAGAGCAAATTCCTCTGAAAAGCTTAAGACACCGCCATAATTTTTTGTTTTCACACTTATTGTCTACTAACAATTTTTAACTCTGAATAACAGGGTATCTAATCCTGGTTTATTTCAGAATTTATTTTTAATATTTACTAAAGTAAAAATAGAAAATTTCACCTTATTTAATATGAACACTTAACTTTTTAGCTTTTTAAAAAATAATTAAAGAAAAATTTCTCTTTGTATAACCGCTGCTGCTGGCACAAAGTTAGCTAGAAATTCTAATTAAATCTTAATAACATTTAATTATGAGGGAAATTAGATTTTCTGCTAAATAATACTTTATTTTAAGGCATAAAAAATTTAATGGGATTTTTCCAGTTAAACCAGACCTAATTTTTAGACCGAGAATAAATACTTTTGTTTTACTGAATGGCGGAAAACCTGAATTTTTGTAAAAACTCCTGTCTATCGGTTATCTTTACATATTAAAGGAAGGTATGCTAAATTTTAATTGCCAGTAGGGTTGAGATTTTAATAGTTAATATTAAGTGTCAGATGTACTCATCTTTTTTTCTCTCCGAATTTATTAATTAATAAATGTGGCTAAACTAACATTACATTTGTTACATCTAGGCAGTCCAATAAATGTGATAGACGGTCGTCGCCCCTTATTTTAAATAGATGTAATCATATATTTTAAGTAAAATGCCTGATTAAAGGGCTATCTTGATAGGATAGATTAAGTATCTTCGATATTTTTACTAAAATTAACTTTAATAAACTAAATTATTTCCTAAAAAATCAAAATTTTTTGTGCTTAACACCCAAAGCTATAATTGTTTTTAAAAAAAATTTCTTTACATTTTCAGTGTAATATTTTAATATAAACTATAAAAACATAAAAGAGTTAAAAATAATATTATTGTAATTATCATTAATAACTTAGTAAAAGAAGTATAATTAGCCCATAAAAAAAAAAGTGAAGATTTTCTTAAACTCGTTTTAATTTCTTTGGGGCCAATTAACTCCATTCATTTTCAATCTATTATTGTTATTTTTATAAATAAATTTCCTCCTTTTAAGAAAATTAATCTTCTTAATGATGATATAAACCATATTTTGTATAAAAAATCAGATCTTTTTTTACTTTTGAGTAAAGTTATTTTCTTATAAAAAAATAACTTTACTCAAAAGTAAATAATTACTATAAATAAAGTAAGGCTAAAAATTTTATGGATTTTTCCAATAAATAAAATTTTCATTCTTGGAAGAATTAATCAAAAAAAGAAATTTCCACTAATTAGTAACATAAAGGTAAGTAAGAAAATTGGTATAATTAAATCTTTCTCAAAGGAATTTTGGTAAAAATTAAATGAAAAAGTGCCCTTTAGAGTTATAAAATAAATTAAGCGCATACAATATAAAAATGTAAATGTTAATCCTAATAAAAATATTAAAATAATTAATACATTAACAGAATTTAAAAAAAAAAATTCTACGACTAAATCTTTAGAATAAAATCCCCCAATAAATGGGAATCCTATCAATGAAAGAACTGAAATCATTATACATCTAGAGATCAATGGGGAGCAGTTAAAGAAATTTCCTAGTATTCGGATATCTTGATAGCCATTTAATGTATGAATTGCAAGTCCAGCACATAAAAATAATATAGATTTAAAAATCGCATGTAAAATTAAATGAAAAAATGCAATTTCCTTTATCCCTAAGGAGATAGTGAGTATCATCATAGACAATTGTCTTAATGTAGAAAAAGCAATAATTTTTTTAAGATCTACTTCTAGATAGGCGTTTATTCCTGACATTAATATTGTCAATAAAGAAATTTTTATTAAAAATATAGAAAATGTTTCATTTTCAAAAATAAAGTGAAAACGAATTAAAATGTAAACTCCTGCTGTCACCAATGTTGAGGAATGGACTAAAGAAGATACTGGAGTAGGGGCTGCTATTGCCGCAGGAAGTCATGCAGAGAACGGAATTTGAGCTCTTTTAGTTAGTCCGGCAATAATAATAAATAGGAAACATACTGTTTCCAAACCATAAATTCTCGAAATATCAAACGAGCCAAAATTGAAAAAAAACAATAATCTCATAATTATTATTACATCACCTACACGATTACTAATAACTGTAATTATCCCTGAATTATAAGAATTTGATCTTTGGTAAAAAATTACTAAACAGTAAGAAACCAAGCCTAATCCATCTCAACCTAAAATTAGCATGAAGATATTAGGCATCAAAATTAATAAAATTATTGATAAAACAAAAAGAAGTACAACTACACAAAAATAAACCTTGTTTTTATCATGAAGTATATAGCCGTTTCTGTATCAAATTACTATTCCTGAAATAAATAATACTGTGAAAGTAAATAAATTTCTAATTCAATCAAATATAAAATAAAATTTTACATCAGTATTTAAAAAAGAAGTTATAAAATACTCAATTAATAATAAATTTTTATAAAAAAAAGAAGAAAGAAAGCAAAATATAAATAACATTGACATAAAAATTAACATAAGACTCCATTTAATAAAAATTACCTAATGAATTCTCATCTACAAAATCACAATTTGTTATTTTAATTAAACTAATTAGGTTTTAAATTCATTTTAAAAAAAGGTCAATTTTTAAAATTCATAAAGTTAATGGGGCTAAATGTAAGAATAACAATAAAAACTCGTTTAATAAGATACTCTTTTCTCTTCATAAAACCCATCCTCTTCCATGATTTAAGTAACTATATATAAAAATTGAGTAACAAGCTCTAAGAAAAATAATTAACATTAAGGGAATTATAAATAAAAGACTGATTTTTATAATACTTACCATCAAAAGCACTTCCCCAAATAGATTTATAGTTAAGGGTGCCGATATATTAAATACTCTAAATAAAAATCACCAAAGTCTAAGAGAGGGGAAAATTTTTGATATTCCTTTAATTAAAATTATTCTTCGCGAGTAAAATCGTTCGTAAAGTAAATTAGCCAAACAAAATAATCCTGAACTACATAAGCCATGTCCGATTATTAATACTAAAGAACCCCAAGAACCGAAAAATGTTATGGTGAGTGTCCCTGAGAATACGACACCTATGTGACATACAGAGGAATAAGCAATAAGTGACTTAATGTCATTTTGAAAAATACAGTAAATTCTAATTAATACACTTCCTCAAATTGATGCAATTATTAAAAAATGATTAACAACTAATATGTCTTTAAAAAAAAAATTTTTAAACCGAAAAATCCCATAAATTCCTAATTTCAATAAAATACCAGCTAAAATCATAGATCCGGCAATAGGGGCTTCGACATGGGCCTTAGGTAACCATAAATGTAAAAAGAAAACTGGAACCTTTACTATAAATCCTAATATCATAAATATAAAAAACATTCCCATTTTTACATTTTCTCAATCTATATATAAATATCTAAAAGAATTTTCCTTGTAAAATAAAATTATTAAAAGTATAGGAAGAGAGCCAAATAGAGTGTATATTAATATATAAAATCCAGCTTGAAGACGCTCTGGCTGTGACCCTCACCCAAAAATTATTATAATCATTGGGAAGAGAACAGATTCGAAAAAGAAGTAAAAAGCCAGAACTCTTCTTACTGCAAAACAAATAGTTAATAAAAAATTTATTAAAACAGTATAAAAAACAAAAACTTTTCTTTTAAAAACGTTATTTTTCATTCTTGCTATAAATATTAAAAATCTAATTCAGATTGATAAACAAATTAACATAATTCTTATTTCATCAATATTGAAGAAAAATCTTCTTATCTCTCTGTTAGAGAAAATTACTGAAATCATTTTAACCAAAAAAATCGATAAAATCACTATAACTTGAAATGAACTTAAAAAAAATTGGGCACATAAAATTGAAAATCCTCAAAAAATTAATTCTAACATTTAATTAAACTTATAGAATTTATTATTTCATTGCCATAAAAAAAGCTTATTATAACTAAGATTCTTAATCCCAAAGCCGCTTCACAAACAATTGTTACTAAAAATATAAAAATTATAAGTACATTGAAGTAAAAACTCGTTATTAAAAATATCAATATTAAAGATAAATACATAAATTCAATTCTTATCAATAATATAATTAGATGATAACGATTCAAAATGAAAGAGATTAACCCGATTAAATAGATTAAAATTATTGATCTTATCATATGTTAATATAATTTATATTAAAATATTGGTCTTGTAAACCAAATTAGAAAATTTTCTTTTAACATCAGAAAAGAAATATCTCCTTAAATCTCCAAAATTTAAATACTAACTATATAATATTTTCTGAGATTAAAATCATTCTTTGTACTTCAGCAATTTTATTAACCATATCTCACCCTATAACTATATTACTATCAGTAATATTTTTAGTTTTTTTTTTGTCAATACTTTTATATTTAATCTCACAATTAGCTATTGTTTCAATAATTATAATTCTTTTAATTCTTGGGGGAATACTAATTATCTTTTTATATATAGTTAGCTTATGCCCTAACAATAAAATTTATTTTAATAAAAAAAAAATAAATTTCTCAATTATTTTAATAATTTTGATTATAAAAATACCCTATATATTAATAAGTACAGAAACTTCAATTTTAATAAAAATATATTTCAATAATTTTTTGAACATGCTTATTTTAATAATAATATATTTAATATTTTCCTTATTGGTTGTAATAAAAAATTCCAAACTCGATTCAAATCCTATAAAAATAGCTTATTCAACTTATGTAATATAAATGAAATTTTTAACCAATGTTAAATGAAATAATTAACCCAATTAAAAATTTACCTACTCCCTCTAACATTTCATATATATGGAGTCTTGGTTCTCTTTTAGGCCTATGTTTAATTATTCAAATTTTGAGAGGCTTATTTTTAGCTATAAATTTTTCAAGAGATATTTCCACAGCGTTTTCAATAATTTCGCATATTCAGCGAGATGTAAATTATGGGTGATTAATTCGCTCTATCCATGCTAATGGGGCTTCTATATTTTTTTTATTTTTATATATTCATATTGCTCGGGGGATTTATATATCCTCCTTTCATTTCATTAAAGTTTGAATTTCTGGAACTTTGATTATTTTTGTTTTAATAGGGACAGCATTTTTAGGTTACATTTTACCTTGAGGACAAATATCGTTTTGAGGAGCCACGGTAATCACTAACCTAATTTCAGCAATCCCTTATTTTGGTAATTTAATCACTTTTTGAATTTGAGGGGGGTTTTCAGTAGAAAATAACACTTTAATTCGATTTTTCTCTCTTCATTTTATCATACCATTTATTTTAGCAATATTAGTAATATTGCATATTATATTCATTCATGAAAAGGGTTCTTCGAACCCCTTAGGCTTAACAATGAATATTGATAAAATTGCATTTCATCCATATTTCACAGTTAAAGACATTCTTGGTTATTTACTAGCTTTAATAATCTTTACTATAATTGTCCTTCAATACCCGTATTCTTTAATAGATGCAGAAAATTTCAATATAGCTAATCCTATGATTACTCCACCCCATATTCAGCCTGAATGATACTTTCTTTTCGCTTATGCCATTCTTCGATCAATTCCAAATAAATTGGGCGGAGTAATAGCTCTAATTTTATCAATTGTTATTATTATGTCTTTTTCTTTTTCAATAAAAAACAAAATATCTTCTTTTTACTTCAACTTTTTTAAAAAAACTTCATTTTGAATTTATGTAAATTCATTTTTAATTTTAACATTTTTGGGGGCTATACCTATTGAATTTCCATACAATTTCATAAGACAAATAGTAACTATTATTTATTTCTTTTTTTTCATTTTAGTTCCTTTAATTTAGACCTTTTAACTATATAAGTATATATTTTGAAAATATAAAAAAGAAAATTTTCTATTGGTCTTTACATTTCAATTGAATATAATTCCTAGATAAATTCTAAATTTATTGCATTAAACTCTGCCAAACTGAAAAAAAAAATGCGCCTTAAATATCATTTATTGTAATCATTACAATAAATGATATTTTTACAAAAACTCCTGTCTATCGGTTATCTTTACATATTAAAGGAAGGTATGCTAAATTTTAATTGCCAGTAGGGTTGAGATTTTAATAGTTAATATTAAGTGTCAGATGTACTCATCTTTTTTTCTCTCCGAATTTATTAATTAATAAATGTGGCTAAACTAACATTACATTTGTTACATCTAGGCAGTCCAATAAATGTGATAGACGGTCGTCGCCCCTTATTTTAAATAGATGTAATCATATATTTTACAATTCAATCTTAAGAAAATTAAACTGCAAATTTAAAAATGACTTACTCTAAGATTTTA